TCTCTATTTCTATTTGAAAGGATCCTAAGAAAAAGGATTTGGTTTCCACCGAGCTAAAATAATATGCCGATGTCTCTAGTAAACCAAAGTCATCGTTGAATAGCTATTTTGCTTCAATTTCTTTCTTTAGAAAGAAAAAATGGAAGATTTAGTTACGATTAGAAATTGACTTTCTATCTTCAGCCATGGATCCTTTACTCATACTTATTCAATTGGAAGTCTTGGTCCAATTCAAGAATTATGTTTCGCAATTTCATAATCCAACTTTTCAATTTATAAGTGACTCATGGATACAAATCACGAGAATTCGTATTTTTTTCTCGAATTTATCATTGAGAGGTAAAGGATTAAATCCTTTTAAGAAATAAAGTTTTTGATCGGAATATGAATAAAACCGAAAGACCCTTTAACTATTAAGGGTTAAAAGAACGAATCACACTTTTACCACTAAACTATACCCGCTACAATATGATTATTGTATACAAATGGACCTTTTGTCGAACAAGATAATTAAGCATGATCAAGATAGGATCATCAAAGAATCATCAAAATCAGAGTGTTGAACTTTTTTGCGGGGAGATCCAAATTTAATGAGATGCGGAAAAGAGGCTTCATTTAATTTAAATAAAATAACTAACGTTTTCTCTTTTGCTGAAGAAGATAGATAGGGATCAAAAAAAGACTAAAACCATAACAGAAAAATGCATTGTGGAAGAATCAATAGTTTCTTTTTTAGTTCGGTAAAATATAACAAGAAAAAGAATGTAAATAGTCTTTCTTCTTTTTGTTGTTGCTTGAATATAAAATATTCAATTGAATATAATAATATAATAATAAAAGTCTTTTTGTTTTCAAATCAGATCAATTTGTTTTCAAATCAGATCAATCATTATTTATCTATAATTCGTTGGAACAAAAAAGCCCGGCTAGGTACTGACCAGGCCGGGCCATGAGAATAAGAAGGGCCTTTCGAACAAAATTAACACAAACAAAATCAACACAAAGAGGTCTTGCTTATTTTTTTTAGTTCGATTGTTCGCGCAGTCGAGCCCATCTTTTAGATAAAGAAAATTCCTGATTTGTGGATCTCTCTATATATATAATAGAATAGAGAAAGAAGAGAGAGAAAGAAAGATTCCTTACATTATGTGTAATGTAGTAATTATCTTTTTCAATTGGGAGAGATGGCTGAGTGGACTAAAGCGTCGGATTGCTAATCCGTTGTACGAGTTATTCGTACCGAGGGTTCGAATCCCTCTCTTTCCGTTTCCGTTGATGAATTGATTTATTTTTTTTTTTCAAATTTTGAAAATCTTAGTGAAACGCGAGGAATAGATAAAATCCTAAGAAAATTTGAAAATTAACCAAGGAAACCCTTTGTATTTTATTCTTCACGTCCAGGATTACGCCCCGGATCATTAGATAGGAATCCAAAGATAAAGAGAGAAACAAAAAATATCACTACGGTATAAACGAAGAGTTTCAGAGTAAGCATTACACAATCTCCAAGATGATTTTTGGAAAAAAAAAGAGAATAGATCTTCCATTTTTCTACCACATATCCTATTTTGACACCAAGAAATGAGGTTTTTCTAGAAATAAATAGAAATGCATTGTCACAAATTCATTTGTTTTTCATTAACAAAAATTTGCGTTTATATCCAAATTAGATATTGTGGGAGACCCTAATAGGGTTAGGGTCTTTCACTGGAAAAGGGTCAAAAATGAGGAAATGGGGGTAAGCCTGATTTATGGCGACTCTCCACGAATTTCAGTGTGCAAATCGAGGGTTCATACTCTAAAACTTATCTGATTTTTCAATTGTTAGAATTTTTTCTCGAGGAAATCATGCATTTTCTAGGATATTATTATTCAGGATCTCATCGAAAACTTACAGCGGCTTGCCAAACAAAAGCTAAGAGAAAAAAAAGCACAGGTATGACTGGCATAACATCTACGATTGGATTCAAAAAAGCATAGGCTTCGGGCAATTTGCCGAAGAAAAAACTACTCGAATAAAGGGTAGAACTAATACAAATACAGATCAAACTAACGATATTAAGCATAACAGACATTTTGTTCTTGGAGATAATTGTATTTTGATTGAGTTTTTGATATAAAGAAAAAGAAAGAAAGTAAGTAAGGTAGACAAAAAATCCTTCTTTTTCTTTGAATCCACCCAATCAAAAATCCTCCAATTCTCAAAGGAGAATAGAAGAAATCATACTTTCATACAATATCTTAATTGAATTCTATGTAATGATCAATAAATTAAGTTGAATTCTATATCTATATGTATCAAAATCCTAGTATCAATTATAGATATTTGGGCTGGAGTTGACAAACGACCAATACCAATATTATTGTTTCTTAGTGTCGATTAGAAATCGAAATGGGGCGTGGCCAAGTGGTAAGGCAACGGGTTTTGGTCCCGCTATTCGGAGGTTCGAATCCTTCCGTCCCAGCGCAGATCCATTTTTTATGCTCCATTATTCCCATAGAAAGAAGTAGAAGTAGGGGAAGGAGTTAATCCATATTATATTAATTTAAATATCTGTATCTGTGTGAATTTCATTAACAAATGATCAAGTTCTATATTATATAGAAATATGTTATGGAGCCAATGTTTTTTCTTTAAATCTTATTTGATTTAGGTATTTCGTGTTTGACTCTAATGAAAAATTGGAAATCGACGTAACGATTGAGGCAGGGGCGATTTATTCTATCCCTTTTATTCACTTTATGACAAGAGTCGGTTATTGAAATATTACTCAACCCTATGTTAAACCAAATACATATCAATCATATATCAATCATATAATCATATATATATATATATAAGTATATACAGTATATTCATAGTGGCCGGTGGCTAGTAATCATATAAAATGAGAAAATGTTTAGCTTATATGGTATGTATCGTTCTATTTCAATGACAATAATTTTTTTGGGTTTTGTGAAAAAGATTTGTAATCTTTAAATTATTTAAACTGAAATTATAGATATTCTATAACAGTGACAATTGTTCAGTCTATCTGATAGATACGAAAACCCTTCCCTATTTTTTTTTCGATTTTGATTTTCGTAATCAGATGAAAAAAATAAAGATTCAAATCTTAACTTACATCATTTTTTTATACATCTCATGAAAGAAAGACTGATTTTCATTGGAAGATCGAAGGTGATGCTTATTGTCCAATTTTCTTCAAATTAAATCAAATTTAATAATGATATTTAAATAGGAAACTCTTTCAATTTCAATTAGAAAGATTTATTTTAATAAATAAAATATTTTTAATGATTCCTTGTACGTGGAATCTTTGAAAAAGTAGGAAATCATTCATCTATCCTATTGAGTCACTTAAAGATGCGGATTCAAAAAGTTATTTGTTTCTCTATTTTGATTTCTTTCTATTATCTATATCTTATTTATGTATGTTTATGTATGTTTAAAAAAAAATATGTTAAAAATGCTGTCTTGCTAAGACTTTTTTCAGAAAAATCTCGTTTCACATATCATATATTCATATATAGAAGAAAAGTCTAGATTACGATGTCTATGGACAGCTGAACCAATGACTATTCATGATTCCATAATTGAATCAATTCCATACGGGTTCCAAATTAGAGGAATGTTATGGTAAAACTTCGTTTGAAACGATGTGGTAGAAAGCAACGTGCGACTTGAAGGACACGGTCCGTTGTGGATTTTTATATCCACCATTTTTGATTTGTCTAGGAATGAAGGTGCTCTTGGCTCGACATTGTTTGTTCTGTTACACTCGAACCCTTCACCTTTTGTTGGGTTGTAAATAGTCCATGATGGAGCTCGAATAGAAAGTATTAATTCATTTCTCGGGGGCAAGGATCTAGGGTTAATGCCAATCAATTGGAACAACTTCGTAAATATATGGAACATATATAGAAATCAAAAGGATCCGATTCGAGCAAGTTTCCAATTCAAAAGCAAAACTTGTTGAAATTAATCAAAATTTTTTGATTCAAAGTGTATCGCGCGAGAATCAACTGTCGATAGGATTCTTTGATAGAAAGAAATCAAAAAAGGGTATGTTGCTGCCATTTTGAAAGGATTAAGAAGCACCGAAGTAATGTCTAAACCCAATGATTCAAAATAAGGATAAAGGATCTAAGAACAAGGAAACACCTTTTTAATTGTCTCGATAGTCTCAATAACTGGATCAGACTAAAGAATCCAAATAGAACTTGAAATAGTTTAAACGAGACAAACAAAAGGGAGTAAAGACTACTCAATAAATAAAATTGACTAAAGATTTTTCCTTTGAGCTATTTGAGAGTTATCCAACTTGAGTTATGAGTACGAATGGTTTCTTTTTCATTTTCAGGAAGAAAAAGACATAGTCTAATTGATTTTATAGGCCCATTTGTCATTAGAATTGCATATATAGACAGACAAAACTTCGAATCAAATCATTTTTCTCGAGCCGTACGAGGAGAAAACTTCCTATACGGTTCTAGGGGGGGTATTGTTCATCTACATCTATCCCAATGAGCCGTCTATCGAATCGTTGCAATTGATGTTCGATCCCGAAGAGAAGGAAAAGATCTTCGAAAAGTAGGCTTTTATGATCCAATGAAGAATCAAACTTATTTAAATGTTCCTCTTATTCTATATTTCCTTGAAAAAGGTGCTCAACCCACAGGAACTGTTCAGAATCTTTTAAAGAAAGCGGAAGTTTTTAAGGAACTTCCGTCTAATCAAATGAAATTCAATTAAAGAAATACTAAGGGGGGGGGGGGTAGCGACTTGTATATAACTTTGTCTAATTTTTCCCTACTTGTTTTTTTTGATCCCCCCCTTTTTTCCGCTGTATTCGTATTTATTTATCATTGTTTCCGTCGAGTCGGATGGTCTAGAACGACAAAATCTTAGTTTATTGATCTTATATTAGTTTATTGATCTTATAAATATAAATATCAAATTTGGGCATTTCCTTTAATTGTGTGGTTTTCATTGAAAC